AGGAATTAATGACTTGGACTGGGTATTAACGGTCAATCTCCGGTAGAAGGTTCCGTCGGAACAATTATTTATTTCAGGTACCTCTTAAATAAAAAAAAAAAGAGAGAAAATGTGGGGAGAAATGACAAGAAGATATTGGAACATGAATTTTGAAGAGATGATGAAAGCAGGAGTTCATTTTGGCCATGGTACTAGGAAATGGAATCCTAGAATGGCACCTTACATCTCTTCAAAGCGTAAAGGTATTCATATTACAAATCTTACTCGAACTGCTCGTTTTTTGTCAGAAGCCTGTGATTTAGTTTTTGATGCAGCAAGTATAGGAAAACACTTCTTAATAGTTGGTACCAAAAATAAAGCAGCCAATTCAGTAGCATCAGCTGCAATAAGGGCTCGGTGTCATTATGTTAATAAAAAATGGCTCGGTGGTATGTTAACGAATTGGTCCACTACAGAAATGAGACTTCATAGGTTCAGGAACTTGAGATCGGAACAAAATACGGGGAAACTCAACTGTCTCCCGAAAAGAGATGTAGCAATGTTGAAGAGGCAATTATCTCACTTGCAAACCTATCTGGGCGGGATCAAATATATGACGGGGTTACCCGATATTGTAATCATCGTTGATCAGCAAGAAGAATATACGGCTCTTCGAGAATGTCTCACTTTGGGGATTCCAACAATTTGTTTAATCGATACAAATTGTGACCCGGATCTCGCAAATATTCCGATTCCAGCGAACGATGACGCTATAGCTTCAATCCGATTGATTCTTAACAAATTAGTATCCGCAATTTGTGAGGGCGGTTCTAGCTATATAAGAAATTGTTGATTAATAATAGGATAAGTCAATGACTTTGGAAACTCCATAAATTGATTCAATCGGTTACTATCCCTGAGTCTCAAAAAAGAGATCAAAATCACTGGGGATATTATGTGATCACTTGGGATCCGAAATATACGATTGATTCAAAGTAGACGAGTTGAGAAAGAGATACGAGATGGCTGAATCAAAATAATTCCTTTTTAAGTTCTATTTATGTCAGAGGGCAATATGAATGTTTTACCCTGTTCCATCAACTCACTAAAAGTGTTATACGATATATCCGATGTGGAAGTAGGCCAACATTTTTATTGGCAAATAGGGGGTTTCCAAGTCCATGCCCAAGTACTTATCACTTCTTGGGTTGTAATTGCTATCTTATTAGGTTCAGCCACTATAGCTGTTCGGAATCCACAAACCATTCCAACCGACGGTCAGAATTTCTTCGAATATGTCCTGGAATTCATTCGAGACTTGAGCAAAACTCAGATTGGAGAAGAATATGGTCCTTGGGTTCCCTTTATTGGAACTATGTTCCTATTTATTTTTGTTTCTAACTGGTCAGGTGCCCTTTTACCCCGGAAAATCATACAGTTACCGCATGGAGAGTTAGCTGCACCCACGAATGATATAAATACTACTGTTGCTTTAGCTTTACCTACGTCAGTGGCATATTTCTATGCGGGTCTTACCAAAAAAGGATTGGGTTATTTCGGTAAATACATTCAACCAACTCCAATACTTTTACCAATTAACATCCTAGAAGATTTCACAAAACCCTTATCACTTAGTTTTCGACTTTTCGGGAATATATTAGCGGATGAATTAGTAGTTGTTGTTCTTGTTTCTTTAGTACCTTCGGTGGTTCCTATACCTGTCATGTTCCTTGGATTATTCACAAGCGGGATTCAGGCTCTTATTTTTGCAACTTTAGCCGCAGCTTATATAGGTGAATCCATGGAGGGTCATCATTGACTAGCTTCCGAAATGGTCTTAAAAAAAAGCTTATCCCAACTCATACCGGTATATACGATCTAGAATAGGAGCAAAAAAAAAATGTATGATATTAGAGAATTAAAAAAAAGTAAGGGGGGTTGAGCTGGGTATATGTAAGGGCTCTAAGCCAATCCCTGTATATGTTTCGAAGAATGATTCTAGAATCCGGTTCAATAGAAGATACGGATGGTTTACGTTATTAAAGAAACAATGTATATGTGATATTAGATATTCACTAGTTATATATGGGCTATCCATATATATTATTTCCCATCCCACTGAATTTAGACGGATTCCAATGCAAGCCCTTCCGTTTTATCTGTGACTGTGGATTGAATGAATAAACAAATGAAGTCAAGCATGCATATAGAAGAGAAAGAGCGAAGAATTGAAAGAATGGAATGGTTCGGAACAAAGAAATGGAAGAATTGGAACCATATAGATTTACAAAGACTCCACGGATAGGAACTAAAAACGAGATATCGAAGTAGCTCTGATGATTCAGTAATATTATTATTTCAATTCAGAGTTCTTAGTTCTTTTTTTTTTTCGGATAGATCTTAAGTGATGGAATAATGAAGTAATAATTCATCGGTTGATTGTATCATTAACCATTTCTTTTTTTTGGTGCGAGGAACTTAATATGAATCCATTGATTTCTGCCGCTTCTGTTATTGCTGC